TAGTTATTTTGGTTTTCTACTAACGGCTTTAACTATAACCTCATCTTTATTTGTTTGTATGAGCAAAATACGATTTATTTGAAATTTATGAAATCCAAAATTCATACAAAAAAAGCGTTCTGTGGGATTCCAGGTATTCCTTACTCTGTACCGCCCTTTATTTGATATTCATGGGCAATTCGGATTAATATTTAAAGATATAATATATTACATTACCCCCCGGTTTCCCCTTATCAAACAAATTGAAATGATTGAAATTTTTCTATTTGGAATTGTGTTAGGTCTAATTTCTATAACTTTGGCTGGATTATGCATAACTGCGTATTTACAATACAAACGTGGCGATCGGCTGGACCTTTGATTAATTAAAATAAAATCCGATTGGTCGACTCCTTTCTTGAACTTGAATCCGCAGGAAATTCCTTTTGTTTCAGTTAGTTCAGTTATTTAGGAGCGTTTGACCTAACAAGAATGGAATCACGCTCTGTAGGATTTGAACCTACGACATTGGGTTTTGGAGACCCACGTTCTGCCGAACTGAACTAAGAGCGCTTTCTTAGTACAGGCTGTAAAGAAAGCGATTCTTTTTGTAACTCTACTACATCATCATAGTATATATATGATGATATTAAAGTATCATACTTGCTGCTCATAGAAAAATAAATAGGCAGGGATGACAGGATTTGAACCTGTGACATTTTGTACCCAAAACAAACGCGCTACCAAACTGCGCTACATCCCTTTCAATTGAGCTACAGTATCATTGTAAAGAATCCCCATCTTTGTTTCCATATCGGTATTTCTTTCGATTTCTTTCATTGATTGGTCTCATTTTTTTTTTTATAGAACTTTATTTTATATAATATTATAATAATAATAACAGAAAAAAATGATATACATATGAATGAAATCAACCGTAAAAAAACGAATCAATTTCCGGAATGTTCAGGAAGGGGGGAATTTTTTTTATGTTTTAATAAAAGTAAAGTTGAATGATTGTACATTTTAATTAGGAATTCCACCTATAACTAGAAGCGGTTCTTAACTACATATACCTTAAATACAGATACAATGTATTTCAATAAAAAATAAGGAGTATTTTCAATGCGAGATCTAAAAACTTATCTATCCACGGCACCGGTACTAAGTACTCTATGGTTTGGATCTTTGGCGGGTCTATTGATAGAGATCAATCGATTTTTCCCAGATTCGTTGATATTCCCTTTTTTTCAGTCTAGTTATTGACAAGAGGTAACGAAAATTGTAGTAATTGCTATTTTTGTGTTACTTTCTTCATATTGTAACGAGAAGAGTTGAGTGAATCAAAAATAAAAAGGAGGTTCATGGCCAAAGGTGGTAAAGATGCCCGGGTAACGGTTATTTTAGAGTGTATCAGCTGTGTTCGAAAGAGTATTAATAAGGAATCCACGGGTATTTCTAGATATATTACTCAAAAGAATCGACACAATACGCCCAGTCGATTGGAATTACTAAAATTCTGTCCCTGTTGTTTCAAACATACGGTTCATGGGGAGGTAAAGAAATAGATTACATTTATTTCTATCTATATGTAAACCTGTCAAATACTAGCAAAAATAGAACATTATTATCATCATTATATAATATAATCTATAATAATGTTCTATTTGTCTTATATTTTATCTATATTAATTATAATTTAAAATATAAGACAAATAGAAAAAATAGAAACAAATCCTATTTATGAATTTGAATTAGGATTTCGGAATAAGGAATCACAAAATTATGGAGAAATCCAAACGACGCTTTCTGAAATCTAAGCGACCTTTTCATAGTCGATTGCCCCCGATTGGGCCGGGGGATCGAATTGATTATAGAAACATGAGTTTAATTAGTCGATTTATTAGTGAACAGGGAAAAATATTATCTAGACGAGTCAATAGATTGAACTTGAAACAACAACGATTAATTACTAGCGCTATAAAACAGGCTCGTATTTTATCTTTATTACCCTTTCTTAATAATGAGAAACAATTTGAAAGAACCAAGCCCGCTCCTAGAACCTTACACTTTGGAACCAGAAAAAAATAAGCTTATTCTTCAATTGAATCCAAATTACAATCCGAACGCAAACGCAGAATAATGTTTTTTTATTGAGCATGTTCGAAATATGTTAGAGTATGATATTTTAATCCTATGTTTTTATCATCCTAATTTCGTTTCTTTCGACTCCACTTTCCCGGAGAATAAACTCCGGGGAACGCCGTTTAAATAATTCCGATGCATTTCTTCCAATCTCCTTATTTCATGATATCATTGAAAATGATATAAAGACAGTTCCTATTTGATATAGCTATTTGCGCCAGTATTTTACGATTAAGAAACAACTGCTTCTTCTGCAGATCATATATTAATTTACTATAACTATGCGACGATACCCTATTCCCGCGAATGACTGCGTTTAACCGAAGGATCCACAAACGACGAAAATCCCTCTTTTGTCTATCTCTATCCCGATGAGCCGAAACCAAAGCTCTTATTTTCTGTTGAGTAATAGTTCGAGTAATCCTTGAATGAGCTCCTCGAAAGCTTGCTGCAAATAAACGAATTTTTGTTCTACGCCTCCGAGCTATATATCCTCGCCTAATTCTGGTCATTGCCTAAATGGAACTTTAATTAATAACTAATTAATTTTTTTTCTTTATAGTTATTATTTTCCCTGTCTATTAATAACAAAACGATTGTTCCAATGTATAAAATAAAAATTCCAACGATTTTTGCTATTATAACCCTTCCCTCCCGACCACCATATTTGTTTCTTTTTTCCTAGGTATTACCAAATTCTTAATTTGGATTAGTATTAGATGTTATAAATATAGATAATCCATATATTCCATATAAATAAAATAAATGGATAAACTAAATGAAAATGAAATGGTAGGTTCCATCGTTTCTATGGTTATTTATTAATTTATTAAATTAAATAAGAAAACGGTAAGGTCCTTTCTATACACCGGAGCCACCCCCCCCCTTCATTTAACTAACGTGGTTATTGGTCACTTGTACAGTTCACATTGCTCTACCTATGAATTATCTAGTACTAGATCTTTCACAAAAAAATAAATTTGTATAGTAACGGTATTTAATTAGGAAAGTTGGCTGGGTAGCTGATCCTGTTAGTCCGTTCGTTCTTGCAAGAATGCGAGCATAAGTTTAAATCAAATAAGGATTTCTACGCTTTAATGAAATAAGCATTTGCTACCACTAGAGAATTTGTTCTTATCGTAAATTGAGGTAAGTAGATTTACACCAATATAAAACCATAAATTTCATACATAAACAATTAAGGATATGCTTAATAGATTAAATCTTTTTTTTTTTGATTTCGTTATAGTGAATAGAGTTCTTCGATTCTATCCGTACCGACTTGATTTACTATTTTTTTTTTATTTTGTCCTCAATTGCTATATAGGATTTGATAGGATTTGAACGAGTCGCACATACACCCTAGTACATGTTCCTCGGCGCTGAGGACATCCCCGAAGAGCGGGGGATTTTGTGACATTTCTGATTGGCTGTCTTGTATTTCTAATAAGTTGTTTAATAGTTGGCATGATGAATCATATCCATAATGGGCCGGTTTAGATCGATCCTAACCAGATAATTATGAATTACTTTTAGTTACTCTAATTTTGAATTTAGTAAAAAGAGAAAATACCAAATCAGGATATTTGCTTGAAATACAGATTCATTTATCCGCCATCCGCTACAAGATCAACAATTCCATGAGCTTGGGCTTCTGTTGCTGACATAAACACATCCCTTTCCATGTCTTCTGATACAACCCATAAGGGTTTGCCCGTTCTTTGTACATAAATCTCTGTCAGGGTTTCGCGCAATTTCAGAAGTTCTTCCGCTTCTAGGACAAATTCCACTGTTTGGGCCTCAAAATAAGAACTAGCAGGTTGATGAATCATTACCCTGATGATATGACATAACCAAAAGTTATTCTATTTTTTTTTTGAGGGGGTGAAGAAAAAAGTGAAAATTGAACAACCGTACGGGCATCTTTTGCACGTTGCATACGGCTCTACAATGTAATTTATTTTTACTTTCCATCGAAGAAAGATAAAAACTATCAGACCTAGATCTGTAAATTTGCCATCTTTACTTTCTTTTCCAGAGCTAAAAAAACATAATATGATGGCACCGTTGCTTGATATATTTTATTTATTGCGTCTGTAAGCCAGCAATCCCAAAGTTTCTTTTCGATTCAATCAAAAAAAAAATAGAATAAGGGAAAAATAATTAATTATCTTTTCTTTATTTTTTTAGAATACTCTTTCATAACATAAAAATTATTAATAGCCTCCCTGTGTGAAAACAAAAAAAAAGTTTCAAAGTTTGTGCCGCTGAAACAAAATCCCGATATATATAAACGAAAATATTTTTGAATCTCATACTACTCTCTCGATACATAATCGAATGTGTTTAAAAAATAATAAAAATAATTTGCATATCGAATTCGAAGTGCCATGCTATTATTACTTAAATATTCCTATTTCATATGGAGAAGGCATAGTTTTGTTTTTTTTTATCAAATCAAAAAAATCATTGGCGCCAAGCGTGAGGGAATGCTAGACGTTTGGTAATAGCCCCCCCGACCAAGAGAAAGGATCCCATTGAAGCAGCTAATCCCATGCATATTGTATGTACCGTTGGTCGCACAAATTGCATAGTATCATAAATAGCAACTCCGGGTATTACCCACCCGCCGGGAGAGTTTATAAAAAAAAAAAAATCTTTGGTATCATTTTCTATACTGAGATATACCATAAGACTAATAAGTTGATTTGAGATTTCACTATCAACCCCCTGGCCTAAAAAAAGGAGTCGTTCTCGATAAAGTCGGTTAATTAGGATTAAACTGTCTCCCTTCGAAACCATACATGCACCTTTTGATGCATACGGTTCCACAAAATTGGGGAAAAATCAATGTGTATTGTATATTTCCGCCGCTTTCTTTTTTCATAGCGGATTGTTTCTAACAAAGGAACTTTACTTTAAAAGTCTGAGTGTTTTTCTTTTTCCCTATAATTCAAATAACAAATAAATAAACTTATCGAACTAACCTTTCATTGATGTATTCTTTTCACCGATATTCAATCCAAATCACGATGCTATTTTCTTGTTCCTGAGTGGGACTCTTTAATATTTTTAGGTTTCTGCTCTACTCCGGGTAAAGATCCGACCGATTTGGATTTGCATATGCATATATAGGACAAATGCTCCTACTACCATTACCGTTTCTTTTTTCTTTGCTACATACACAACCTTGCTTTTTTTTTTTCAATTCATCATATCTTCTGCCAATCTTATATCGTCATATTAATTGATTAAGATATTATCTCCTATGGAGACCATTCAAGTGAAAATCATACAATACATATTCATTCGGGTTTTCTAAACGGAGCCTGGATACTTATTGGTTCATCCAAGTCAACCATAAATGATTGGAATTGTAATTGAGAATCTTAATCCGAACCCCCCCACAACACAAAAAAAGGGATCTAATTAATTGTACTTCACGCTTCAATTTTTTGATGATTCAATTAATCATTTTACATTTTAGGGTGAAACAAACATAGGATATCTCGGAAAGAGAACGGGGAAATCCCATATGACCCAAAATATCTGACAAGCCGCACTATATGTCAATCCAAGTTGAATATGCCTCTCCGGGAAGTCGAAAGGGTACTCTTGGAACACCAATAGGCATGTGAAATAAAAAAAGAAGGACTTTATTTTACTTTGATGTGGAAACGTAACAATGGGTTGATTATCTTCATAATACGAATATCTTATATCATAATCATAAAAAAAAATGTAGATTAGAAAAGTTTAATCGAAAGAAAAAAATCAATCGAATAGGCGGGTCCTTTGAAAACCCGATGGGACATAGTTGCTCATAGTAAAGTGGTATTAACACCCGATTGCGTATTGATACTTATCGGGTATAAAATAAATCTGTTTCTCTTTGTTCCTACAAATAGAATTGTTTGGTTAGTAGTAACATAATGCCAATAGAATAGAAAAAGAGAAATCCCTGTTTCGCTATAATCTACTGAAAGCAACTAGGTCCGTAGTTTTTTCCAATGCAATAAAATTACATTTTTTCTTTGATTAAAGTAAGGGGTATTTCCATGGGTTTACCTTGGTATCGTGTTCATACCGTCGTATTGAATGATCCCGGTCGGTTAATTGCTGTCCATATAATGCATACAGCTCTAGTTTCTGGTTGGGCCGGTTCGATGGCTCTATATGAATTAGCAGTTTTTGATCCCTCTGACACAGTTCTTGATCCAATGTGGAGACAGGGTATGTTCGTTATACCCTTTATGACTCGTTTAGGAATAACCAATTCATGGAGTGGTTGGAGTATCACAGGGGGGGCTATAACGAATCCGGGTATTTGGAGTTATGAAGGCGTGGCAGGGGCACATATTGCCTTTTCTGGTTTGTGTTTCTTAGCCGCTATTTGGCATTGGGTCTATTGGGATCTAGAAATCTTTTTTGATGATCGTATAGGAAAACCCGTTTTGGATTTGCCCAAAATATTTGGAATTCATTTATTTCTCTCAGGGGTGGCTTGCTTTAGTTTTGGTGCATTTCATGTAACTGGACTGTATGGTCCTGGAATATGGGTTTCTGACCCCTATGGACTAACAGGAAAAATAGAACCCGTAACTCCGGCGTGGGGTGTGGAAGGTTTTGATCCGTTTGTTCCCGGAGGAATAGCTTCTCATCATATTGCAGCCGGGACATTGGGGATATTAGCGGGCCTATTCCATCTTTGTGTCCGCCCGCCTCAACGTCTATACAAAGGATTACGTATGGGAAATATTGAAACCGTTCTTTCCAGTAGTATTGCTGCTGTTTTTTTTGCCGCTTTTATAGTTGCTGGAACCATGTGGTATGGTTCAGCAACTACGCCTATTGAATTATTTGGCCCCACTCGTTATCAATGGGATCAGGGATACTTCCAGCAAGAAATATATCGAATAGTTGAAACCGGGCTCTCCGAAAAAAAAAGTTTATCGGAAGTTTGGTCTAAAATTCCCGAAAAATTAGCCTTTTATGATTACATCGGTAATAATCCGGCAAAGGGGGGATTATTTAGAGCGGGTTCAATGGACAACGGAGATGGAATAGCTGTTGGATGGTTAGGACACCCCATCTTTAGAGATAAAGAAAGGCGCGAACTTTTTGTACGTCGTATGCCTACTTTTTTTGAAACATTTCCGGTTGTTTTGATAGACAGAGACGGAATTGTTAGAGCGGATGTTCCTTTTAGAAGGGCAGAATCGAAGTATAGTGTCGAACAAATAGGTGTAACTGTTGAGTTTTATGGTGGCGAACTCAACGGAATCAGTTATAGCGATACTGTTACTGTTAAAAAATATGCTCGACGCGCTCAATTGGGTGAAATTTTTGAATTTGATCGTGCTACGTTGAAATCTGATGGGGTTTTTCGTAGCAGCCCAAGGGGTTGGTTTACTTTTGGGCATGCTTCCTTTGCTTTGCTCTTTTTCTTCGGGCATATTTGGCATGGTGCTAGAACATTGTTCCGAGATGTTTTTGCTGGTATTGACCCAGATTTGGATGCTCAAGTTGAATTTGGAACATTCCAAAAACTTGGAGATCCAACTACAAGAAGACAGGTAGTCTGATACAACACTTTTTCGCTTCTATTTAATTTTATTTGGGGCAGTTGACATAGGCAGGGTATCATAAATTGATTTGAACCATTGTCCGCTCTGCTCTTTCTTTCTCCGTGAAACAATCCAAATAAATATAATTTATTTAGGTACGGAAGCTATAATTGTAAACTACGATTTAATTTATGGAAGCATTGGTTTATACATTCCTTTTAGTCTCTACTCTAGGAATTATTTTTTTCGCTATCTTTTTTCGAGAACCGCCTAAAGTTCCAATAAAACAAAAAAGATGAAATTATTTTTAATTCTCTCAATTGAAGTAATGAGCCCTCAAGAGGGCTCTTCAACTAGTCCCCGTGTTCGTCGAACGGATCTCTTAGTTGTTGAAAGGGCTGCCCAAAGGCGATATATAAGGCGTACCCAGTAAAACTTACAAGTAAACCAGAGATAGAGATGGCAACTAGGGTTGCTGTTTCCATTGTTATATAATTTCAAGATTGCAATAGATCTATGATAAGATTATTTACAACGTAATGGTATACAAAGTCAACCGATCTTAATCAATACACTAGGATTTATGGCAACACAAACCATTGAGGTTAGTTCGAAATATGTTTCAAAACGAACTAACACAGGATCGTTATTAAAACCATTAAATTCGGAATATGGTAAAGTGGCTCCCGGTTGGGGAACTGCCCTTTTGATGGGTGTTGCAATGGCTCTATTTGCAATATTCCTATCTATTATTTTGGAAATTTATAATTCGTCCGTTTTACTGTATGGAATTTCAATGAATTAGATTCATAAGATTTACGAGATCTTAGCTTTGCAATACAAAGAGAATCATTTATTTAGGTCTTGAATTTCTAGTCTATTCTATTTTGGTAGTTCGACCGTGGAATTTTTTTTTATGTACTGTATTTCTGGAATATGAGTGTGTGACTTGTTAGAATGGCTTCTATTGATAATACAGAGAATGGGTCTGTCATCTTTAGAGATGGTTCTCCCTCGTCGGATATTGATTCTAGTATCTGGAACACGGAATATATATATGAAATAAATAAAGAAATATTGGAACTATGATTCATACTGAATATTCATACCTTACGACTGGACTCCAACAAATTTTCAAAAAAAAAGAAAGAACATTATAAATTCAATGGATGGTTTTTTTTTATTCTTTCAAGCTTCTTTTTTTTATGCGATGCGCTTATTTTGTACAAAAAAATGTGTGCTTTTATTTTTAGTCATTCATTAGATCGATTCAGTGACTAAGTGATGATCTTGTGGTTTTTACTCATGGAATCTTGGTCTTAGCTTGGCTTGGAGATTTTATTGAATCACGGTAGTTCTAGTATGAATCTGAGGTTTCAGTCGATTCATAGAGTCCTAACAAGATAAATTCCTATCAATATCAATAATAAAGAAAAGAATAGTAAAACCAGCAAAAAGACGAAATCAAAGAAATAGGTAAAGAGAAAATTCAAGACGCCTGTAACGATCAACATATGAATGAGCCAACTTGATATTGTGGCATTATCATCACAAAAAAAGATCTTTCGTATTCTTTTTTTTTCTCGAAAAATAGAAAAAAATAGGAGGATTCATAAGTTTTAAATAGTTTATTACATATACGTTGCAATCAGTATTGAGGTGTTTCTGCTTGAGCTGTACGAGATAAAAGTCTCATATACAGTTCTAAGAGAGGGAGTTTCTTTAGTTTACCTATCTCAATAAAATCTATGATTGGTTTGAAGAACGTCTCGAGATTCAGGCGATTGCAGATGATATAACTAGTAAATATGTACCCCCTCATGTCAATATATTTTATTGTCTAGGAGGAATTACGCTTACTTGTTTTTTAGTACAAGTAGCTACGGGATTTGCTATGACCTTTTACTATCGTCCGACCGTTACTGAGGCCTTTGCCTCTGTTCAATACATAATGACGGAAACTAAGTTTGGTTGGTTAATCCGATCGGTTCATCGGTGGTCGGCAAGTATGATGGTCCTAATGATGATCCTGCACGTATTTCGTGTATATCTCACGGGTGGATTTAAAAAACCCCGCGAATTGACTTGGGTTACAGGTGTGGTTCTGGCTGTATTGACCGCATCTTTTGGTGTAACTGGTTATTCTTTACCTCGGGATCAAATTGGTTATTGGGCGGTAAAAATTGTAACAGGTGTACCTGAAGGTATTCCTGTAATAGGATCGCCTCTGGTAGAGTTATTACGTGGAAGTGCTAGTGTGGGACAATTCACTTTAACTCGGTTTTATAGTTTACACACTTTTGTATTGCCGCTTCTTACTGCCGTATTTATGTTAATGCACTTTTCAATGATACGTAAACAAGGTATTTCAGGTCCTTTATAAGATCATAACTATTTGGTTTGGCATAAATAGTTTATCACTTGGTAGAGGAACAATAGGTTTTCATTGCTATAAGTGTGGATTATTGAAAAGAATAAGACATGTCTTTGGATATTTCTCTTCAACTCTTGTAGTTTAACTGTAGTTTATTTGATATGAATAGTTGAAGTGAATTTTCCGAAGAGAACAAAAAAATGGATTATGGCAGTGTGTGACTTGAACTACTGATTTGGCCGTGCAGACATACGTTCTTATCTATCTGCCACATTTTAATTCATAACGAAACGTGTTCTTGTTTCAACCATCGGCGTAATCTCGCGTAAGCCGGTTCGATTGAATATAATCTTTTCTATGATCTACAGTAGACCTAAGTCGGGTTGTGCATAGGCTTCGTAAGATCCAGTCTACTAAGTATATGGGATAGCATAATTAATATTTTTTATCTATGTTCACTAATAGTATAGAAATGCATTCATTTCTTTTGCATTGATTAGATTGATAACATTATCGGAGTGAAACAAAGGATCTAAAGAAGAACAGAGGCTACATTTTGTTAGTAACAAGTAAACCCTTTCCTTTGCAAAAGTATACAACTATACTTGACTTGGGTATAAACAAAAATAGAGAGGTTTGAGACGACCCAGAAAGCATTTTCTCATGATCAACTTTGTAAGCCTATTGGGGTGTTGAGTATTTACTTGTAACGTACTTGTAAGACCAGAGCGATAAACAGCTAGATTGTTGGAACTGTAGATAAAGAGATAGAATCTGGTAAAAGTTTTCTTACTTTATTACATATAAGCATTCATATTTGTATAGATGTGTATAACAAATAATAGAATATTAATTTGAATAAAATTTCTTTTTTTTGATCCCCTGGATTCTTTTGCTCGAGCCGGATGATAAAAAATTATCATATCCGGTTCCTTCGAGGGGTAGATCTATCATATCACCTATCTCAATAACAAAAAAACCTGATTTAAATGATCCTGTATTAAGAGCTAAATTGGCCAAGGGAATGGGCCATAATTATTACGGAGAACCCGCATGGCCAAATGACCTTTTATATATTTTTCCGGTAGTCATTTTAGGAACTATTGCATGTAACGTGGGCTTATCGGTTTTAGAACCATCAATGGTTGGTGAACCCGCGAATCCTTTTGCAACTCCTTTGGAAATATTACCAGAATGGTATTTCTTTCCTGTATTTCAAATACTTCGTACAGTACCCAATAAATTATTAGGTGTTCTTTTAATGATTTCAGTACCCGTGGGATTATTAATAGTACCCTTTTTAGAAAATGTTAATAAATTCCAAAATCCATTTCGTCGTCCAATAGCAACAACTATATTTTTGATTGGTACTACAACAGCCCTTTGGTTGGGCATTGGGGCAACATTACCTATTGATAAATCCTTAACGTTAGGTCTTTTTGAAATTAATTAAATTGAAAAAAATTATATTATATTATCTATTTGAGTGTGTATCTAGGGAATAAGGGCCTGTTTCAAACTTAATTTTCTCCCTAGATACATTTGTTCAATTAGATTCAGTATCTATTCCAAATATCAAATATATGGATTCTACTAAATACTAAAGGTTCAAAACACCCTTCTAATTTTATAAAACGATAAATAAAATAGATTTAAAAGCTATTTTGGGGGAAATCAATTTCGAAATGCTCTTCTAGAATATCCCATATCTGTTTTACATCTTCTATTCGAAAATGCTCTATTTTCATAAGATCTTCTTGACTTTTATTCAAAAAATCAAACAATGTATGTATATTTGAACTTTTAAGGTAATTATAGATCCTCGGGGGCAATTCGAATTGGTCAATGTAAATATATTTCAATGTTATTTTTTCTTTATTTATCCTTAGTTTAGTGAATCTATCATTAAGGGTAAAAATCGGTAAAGTCATTTTGTATGTATTGTCCTCTAAATGTAAGTTTTCTTCTTCCACATGTAGAAAAGGTATAAATAAATCAATTAAGTTTCGGGAAGCTTCATGAAGTGCTTCTTTCGGAGTTAAACTTCCATTTGTCCATATTTCGATAAAAAGTATCTCTTGTTTTTCATTTCCATAGGAATGAATGCTATGATTCACATTTTGAACAGGCATGAATACTGCATCTATAGGATAATTTCCGTCTTGAAAATTATTTAACGTTTTTATACGGCATCTACGATTCCGCTCGATTTGTAATCCAATACAAAAATCAATGGGTTCTGTCAAACTAGCTATATACTGTGTATTATCAACTATCTTCACAAAAGGTGGCGAAATGATGTCTTGAGCAGTTACATACCTCGGGCCCCTGACACAAATAGATGCGTCCCAAGTTCCATACAAATTACTTCTCAATACAATCTCTTTCAAATTCATTAAAATTTCATGTACTGACTCTTGAATACCTACTACGGTAGAATATTCGTGTGGTATTTTATCAGATTTTGCACGTGTGATACACGTTCCGTCTATTTCTCCAAGCAAAGCTCTTCGCATTGTAATGCCTATTGTATCGGCTTGACCTTTCATAAGTGGAGACAAAACAAAACGGCCATAATAAAAACGCTTATTGTCTACTTTTGATTCAACACATTTCCACTGTAATGTCCGAGTGGCTACTGTTACTTTCTCTCGAACCATAGTAATATTGTTTGCTCCGATCATTGAATCGTTTATTTCTCTTGAATTCTTTTCAATGTTTATTTTTACACACGTCTTTTTTTAGGAGGTCGACAGCCATTGTGTGGCATGGGGGTTACATCTCGTACAAAACTTAATAGCATACCACTTCTACGAATAACTCGTAATGCTGAATCTCTGCCGAGACCGGGGCCCTTTATCAAGACTTCTGCGCTTTTCATACCCCGTTCCACTACAGTATTAATGACGTTTTCTGCTGTGGTTTGCGCAGCAAATGGTGTCCCTCTTTTTGGACCCTTGAATCCACAAGTACCGGCGGAGGACCATGAAATTACCCGACCTCGTACATCTGTAACAGTTACAATGGTATTGTTGAAACTTGCTTGAACATGAATAACCCCCTTTTGTATTCTAGGTTTATTTTTAGATAAACCAATACGTCCATTCCTACGTGAACCGATTCTTGATATAGGTTTTACCATATTGTATCATTTCATAAATATGAATTGGTGAGAAATATATGGATATATCCATTTCATGTTAAAATTAAGTGTGCTCTTTGTTATTATTATATATTTTTATTCATTCTATCTATTATTTATATTTAATTTATTATAATTTCGGGTCTTTGATTTATTTTTAGAAAGGTTAGCCCTGTCTTTGTTTATGTTTCGGGTTGGAACAAATTACGAGAATTCGTCGTCGTTTTCGAATCAATCGACATTTTTCACAAATTTTACGAACCGAGGTTCTTATTTTCATATTTGGCATTCCTTACTTTAATTTGGAACCTGTTTTTTCGGTTGGACTAAATTTATTTATATTTATATCATATATATTTTTCTTTTCAATTTATAACTTCAAATAAAGATATAATCTTTTTTTTGTTTGAATCTTTGTTGCATAGTCAGTCTATAAATTATACGTCTGTTGGTTACATCATAACGACTTATTTAAATTTTTATTCTATCGTCTGGCAGTATCCGTATAAAACTACTGAAAACATAACCTAAAATTCGATCTTCATTATATACTTATCTAAACGAATCTGAAACATACCGTTGGAAAGTAATTCAATAAAACCCTCATGAGTCCATTTTTTTTTCATGCCAAGTAAAACTGAATTATTAAGTAATTCAATTAAAGTAAGTAAGAGTAGTGAAATGAAACAATTAACAACCTGTTTTCTTTTTTTTTTTTCACAAAAACTTCGTTTTTGATCCAATTTGGATATCAGATATAAATTACCATATATAATACAAAATTTCTCCGCCGATTTCTTCTAATCGAGCTTCTCGGTCTGTCATTATACCTTTCGGGGTAGAAAGAATTACAATACCTATACCACTTAAAATTCTAGGAATTCGTTGATAGTTCGAATATATTCGTAAACCGGGACGGCTAACTTGTTTTAAATTAAAAAAATTTCTTCTATATGGTTTTTTCCTATTTTTTCGATGTCGTAGTGTTGAAATCAAAAAATCTTTGTTGCTTTCCTCATGTTTTTTCACGTTTTCGATAAAACCTTCTCGTAAAAGTATTTTCACAAAGCTTTCGGTGATATTAGTCGATGCTATTCGAACCATTCTTTTTCTATTCATGTCAGCATTTCGTATAGAGGTTATTATATCAGTACTAGTGCCATTACCCATGATGAACAAATCCGAATTGATATATTGATATATATATAATCAACATGGTAATTTCTTTTTTTTTCGTTTTTAAATTTTAAATAAAATATGAAATAAAGGCATATACGTGAAATAAAATTAACTAATGAATTTATTTCATTCAAATATCCTACTATAAATTATAATACCTCGGGAGCTAATGAGATTATTTTAGTAAAATTTAAATATCTCAATTCCCTGGCAATTCCACCAAAAACTCGAGTTCCTTTTGGATTTCCTTCTGGATCAACGACAACCGCAGCATTATTATCATATCGTATTATTATACCATTTTCGCGTTTTAGTTCTTTACAAGTACGGATAATTACAGCCCTAACCACTTCGGATCTTTTTAAGGGCATATTGGGCATTGCGTCTTTGATCACAGCAAGAATAATGTCACCAATCTGAGCATATCGTCGATTGCTAGTTCCTATGATTCGAATACACATCAATTCGCGAGCTCCGCTATTGTCTGCTACATTTAAATGGGTCTGAGGTTGAATCATAATTTTTAGAATCCCCTATTGCAATCAAAGTATTTTTTTAGTTATCCATTTCTATCGTTAAATAATGAATTTAATTCGATCGAATAGGCATTTTGGACGCCGCGATTGAAATGGACTTTCTGGCTATATTTTATGTTATTTCGCCCATTTCATAAAGTATTCGACCTGGTTTAATGACCGCTACGCAATATTCGGGGGATCCTTTCCCCGAACCCATCCGAGTTTCCGTTGGTTTTCTTGTAATTGGTTTGTCTGGAAATATACGTACCCATCCACCCCGACGCGCGTTTCGTGACATTGCTCGGCATCCTGCTTCCATTTGCCTTGTGATCCAGGTTCAAGTGCCTGAAGAGCATATTTACCAAAACAAATACGATTGCCTCGAAAAGATATTCCCGTCATTCTTCTTCTATGTTGTTTACGGAATCTTTTTTTGGGGGGGTTATAGTTGATGATTGTTTCTCCCAATTCCATCTCTACTACAGAACCGGACATGAGGGTTTCTTCTCATACAGCTCCTAGCGACGCGAAAAAGGTGTTCTAAAATGATTCATAATTAAGATATACACGTACTTTAATGAATCATTCACGAAATCTTGGTAATTTTTTAGATTTCATGTAATTTCGTAGGAATTTGTATATCTTATTTGAAATTTGAATCTATAACTAACCATATCCAATAAAAAACTTTCGCGGGCGAATATTTACTCTTTTAATATCTAGTTCAGTCTTACAAGGTAGTTCATGACCTCTCAGTATATTTGACCGTTTGTTCCGTCATCCCGCCACATGAATCTTATGTTCAATACAATTTGATGTCTTCACGGGTTCCGTCGTTCCCACTGTCTCTAAATTTTTAATGGTTAGGTCTTAATTTCTCACAACGGAGCTCCTAATTTAAATTGGTTCTTAAGTCAATATTCTTAGTCTTTATTGACTCGAAGCTCTTTCTTTTTTTGTTATATGAATAAATCAATCGATAAATTGGTATTGATGCTTTATTACTTTTCATTTTTTAGATGACTCATAGACCTTACATTTCGAATCATATATCATTGATATTTTCTTTCCCTCACCCTTTCGTCTACTTATCCACACTATTTTTATAGTTCATAATCATATTTTCTTTTCTTTTGTTTATTAAAAAAAAAAGTCTTTTAGTTGTTACAACGATATAATTAGAATCCCATATATCATTGACTTTTTTTGGAGCTCAAATCAAAAAATAATATATATAATATGTATAATACGAAGCGATGGATTTTTTATTCGTTCTATAGTTAATAGTTAGTAGTTCATATTACAAGCTTGGTCCATTTATTTTTTGAATTCGAACCCTAAAAAAATCAACGAGTCACACACTCACTAAGCATAGCAATTATATCAAATTGATAGTTAATACAATTTTTATTAAATCCTATATATAAAATAAAAGAATATAAAATTGGAATTTCTCTTTTTGTTTTCCATTACTCAACAAGTAGAGTATTATTATTCCTCGTTTCTAACTATCCAAACTTTTATGCCTAATATCCCATAGATAGTTCGAGTTGGATAGGAACAATAATCAATTTTAGATCGAATGGTTTGTAGAGGAACCTTACCCTCTCTGATCCACTCGATACGTGCAATTTCTTTTCCGTCGATCCGACCTGCAATTTGTATTTGAATTCCCTTTGTATTTGCTTGTTTGGTTAATTCAATAGCTTTTTTAATGGCTTTGCGAAATGACACTCTATTTTTTAATTGGTCGGTTATAAATTCGGCAAGAATAGTAGGGTAACCATAAGGTTTGGCTATTCTTTTAATAGTAATGTTAATCTTTTTATTCATATAATTCAATTCTTTTTGTACGTTCATTTGTAATTCTTCAAGTCCTCTCGATTTCTCTCCTATTAATAATTTTGGGAATCCTATATAGATTATAACCTGAATCAGATCAACTCGTTTTTGAATCTTTATACACGCAATACCGTCGACACTGGAGGATATTCGCATATTTTTTTTTACATAATTTTTTATAAAATCCCGTATTTTTTGATCTTCTTGTAAACCGTAAGAATAATCTTTTGGTTGAGAAAACCAAAGGGAATGATGATTATGGGTTGTACTAAGTCTGAAAATAAGTGGATTTACTTTTTGTCCCATACATCTCCACTATACGCTATATCTGTATACTTTTTTTTAGAGATGCATCCAGTTTTTTTGAACCATATGATATATTCTGCATATTCAGATAAAGATATATCTTTTAATACAATAGTTATATGACAAGTTGGCCTTTTTATTAAATAATTACGTCCTCGAGCCTGAGCTTTTGATTTTTTCATGGTAGGACCTTTGTTAACTTCAGTTTGACTAATAACTAAAGTTTCTTTTTTTAAATTCATATTATGACTAGCGTTCGCTGCTGCGGAATAAACTAATTTCAAAATGGGATTACAGGTTCGATAAGGCAGTAGTTCTAATATGCTAATTATTTCTTCGTAAGAACGCCCACGAATCTGATTAATTATTCTACGTGCTTTATGAGCAGACATACATATATGTTGACTTAAAGCGTATGTTTTTGTATTTGACTTTTCCCCCCTCTTTG